CCCAACACCACAATTCCATTTTTGTCTAAATTGCGAAGTAAATGGGCTTCCAAATGTGGTATTTTGTTAGTGATCCTTTCAGGGCCTTCGCTTGTCCCATAAATCGGAATCTCATATTTCCGTATGTGAAAAGAAGTATAAATATCTTCATATACCAAACGCTCACTAATGAGTACTGCATCTTCAGAATTGTAACCTTCCCATGGCATATAAGCTACTAATACGTTTTTCCCCAAAGCAAGTTCGCCATCAACCGTAGCAGCACCATCTGCTAAAATTTGTCCCTTTTTAATGTATTTACCCCGCCGAACCTGGGGTTTTTGATGCATCCAAGTATTTTTATTGGAACGTTGATACATAACTAATGGAATCCTTAGAGTACCTCCATTCCCTGAGAAAAGGATCTTGTCAGTATCTATATAAATGATCTTTCCCCCACGTTTGGCTATAGCAAGAGCCCCTGAATCTAGAGCTGCTTGTCGTTCCAACCCAGTTCCAACAATGCATTTCTCGGACCGAGAAAGCGGAACTGCCTGACGTTGCATATTAGAACTCATTAAAGCCCTATTCGCATCACTATGTTCAATAAAAGGAATGAGGGAGGCTCCAATAGAAAAATATTGGAAGGGAAAAATACTTCGAAGATGAACCTGTTCCCATGCAATAGTCAGGAATTCTTGACAGTATCGAGCTGGAACAACCTGTTCTTCCGGACTATCCTGATTCAACGCCAAAGTCTTTTCTGCCGCTAATATATAGTATTCCTCTGTACCTGGTGATAAATAAAGCAGTCGTAACCCTGTTGATCTCTCCGAAATTGCATAAAACGGGCTTTCTAGAGATCCCCAATGATCCATCCTCGCATGAATTGCTAAGGATCCAATAAGTCCAACATTGACTCCCTCAGATGTATCAATTGGGCAAATACGACCATAGTGACTAGGATGGATATCTCGTATCGGAAAACCAGCAGTTTGCCCTGTTAATCCTCCAGGACCTAAATAACTTAATTTTCTCCCATGAACTATTTGTGTCAATGGATTAGTTTGATCTAAAACTTGAGATAAGGGGTGTAAACCAAAAAAAGATTCATAAATGATTGTTAATGGTAATGTACCTGAAGGTACCAAATTCTGAGGAGTCGGTATCCGTTTACGTTCAATTGCTTTACGTATAGTTTCTTGAACCACATTTTCTAAATGAACCAGAGACAATCCGAATTGCTCTTGTAAAAGATCCGCTACAGAACGAATGCGCTTATTTTTCAAATGATTCATATCGTCAAGTGTACCCATTCCAAATTTCAGTCCAATCAAATAATCAGCGGCGGCCAATATGTCTCGTGGTAACAAAAATGTATTGTTCTGGGGTATATCAAGGTTCAGTTTTCGGTTCATATTTCGTCGACCAATCCTTCCTAATTCACATCTTTGTTGAAAGAAGTTATTTTGTAATTCCTCACATAAGGATTCAGAAAATATCGGATCCCCGCCTACGCAAGCAAATTGTTGATAAAACTCCAAAATGGCATTTTCTTTTGATCCAATTTTTTTTCTCTCCTGATCATTCAGAAAAGACAAAAAAATTTCAGGATAATAAACATTGTCTAGAATTTCTCTTAGATTCGAACCCATAGCTGATGATAGAACTAGAATAGAGATTTTTTGTTTCCTACTCACGCGAGCCCATATCTTTGCCTGTCCATCAATTTCTAATTCTGATCTTCCTCCCCAATCTGATATTATGGTGCCGATATAGACCGAAATTCCGTTAGGGTCCAATTCTGACCGGTAATAAATACCGGGGCTTTGCAGTATTTGATTGATCACAATTCTATATATTCCATTTACTATAGAAGTTCCTAGGGAATTCATTAGAGGAATGCTTCCAATGAAAATAGTTTGTTCTTTCATCTCCCTCCTGGTTTTCCAAATTAATCCCGCGGATACAAAGAATGGAGAAGAATATGTGAGTGATTCATACACAGCATTTCTTTCCGTTATCAACGGTTCTAGCAATTGATATCTTTTCATAAATAAATGAAATTCGATTTCATGATCTGTATCTTCAATTTTTGGAAACTTATAAAGTTCTTCTGTCAAACCCTGATCAATGAACCTACAAAATCCTTCAAATTGGATCTGATTAAATCCAGGTATTGTAGACATTTCCTCATTTGCATCCCCGAGCATTTTGAATTTCCCATTTATCAAAAAATCCCATTATATTATTAAGTACATTCTTCATCGAATTAGATCGACGATCTAGCACTGATGGAATTTCTATTCTGTTTACTGAATCACATGAAATTTGACTCAACTCTATATTTGGAATGAAATGTATGAACGGAGGAATAAAGAGAATTTTCTACTTAAATTGGAAGTTGCAACAGATCCAAATGGAAAGGAATTGATAAAACAAGCCTACAAACAGAATTCTGTCACTTAGACTTATTAAGGCCATAGGGTTTTGTATAGAATAGCAAAACAAAAAAAATGATTCAAATTATACCATTATTATGATATTACATATTCGATTCGAATTTGATAAAAATAAAAAGATTCGTGGGAAATAAAGACAAAGACAAAAAAACCAGATAGAATCCATTTTTTTAGCACTTAACCGACTTTATGTTGGGATTTCGTTGTTCAGATTCGCAGAGAAGAGAGATATTTGTACCTTACTGATTTTTGAGTAGAATACGATTTGAAGTGTATAAGAAGGGTTGCATTTATTAAACACGTATGCAGATCGCTATAATATCCGACTTCTCTTTTATTGCCGGTTCTATTCGGGACAGCCCGGGTCGTGCTCTATCAAAAGAGAATTTCTATTCAATACAAAAATGAAGTAGGATAATTTTAGGATAATTCCCTATCGACAACATATCTAAATAATAGATATCTGTGTAACAATTTATGTTCTGGGGTTTACATATACTCATATGTTTTGTTATAATTGCAATTGAGAAGGATTTTTTGATTGAAAAAATCAATACTGATTAGTTCTGTCTCAATTTGTATTTTCTTATGTCATTAGGAAAACACAATTTGAGATTCAAATCCGAGAATCATTCATGAATTCGAAGTAAGCAGTCAATAGTTAATGGTTCCAATTTGTCGGCTGAAAATACCCATTTGATTTCTCAATAGAAAAGCGAGAGAATGTTTTTAGCATTGTGTAGTTTCAAATACTATACAATCAATCGAAGGGATGGATCAAATGCAATCAAAAGGGGGTGTTTCTTTTAGGACAAGGATTAAGGAAAACAGGAGTGCAAGTACAATAAAAATTCAGTAATCCGGGAAAATTTGCATCTATTTTGTATCATTTTGGCGGCATGGCCGAGTGGTAAGGCGGGGGACTGCAAATCCTTTTTCCCCAGTTCAAATCTGGGTGTCGCCTGATCAACAAAAAACTCGAAATCTCTTCTGTTTTGCTGATATAACTCGCAGAATTCTTCCCCGGTAGAAGCCGAGGAAACCGACTGTTGATACTTTGTTTGATTCTAAACATGTGGTCTGAGGGTTTTCTAAAAGAAAAGATTGTGAATCCTCGTTCGCATCTAGGATTCAAGGAAATATTCTAATCTACTGGTAGAGGGGTTATCAAGACTTCACGATTCCCTTCTATTACTAAGGGAGTGTCTAATGACTGTATCTTGAATCAAATTGTAGAGCCTGATAGGAAATTCAATTACGAGTTTTGGAAAGGGGTGGAAGTTGCTTTATATACGACGGACTCGCGCGAATCTCTGAGTGCTCAGGTATCCATATTAGATTGGATGGATAATTGACTTTTCTAGAAAAAGGGTCAAAAAGAAAGAATTTCTTTTCGGCAACCCCTAGTCAAGCCCCCTCTTTCAGAGCGATAATCGGGAAGAGGGGGGTACGGATTGGGAAATAGAGGTCTGTAATAGATAGTGATTTCTCCCCTTCTGTTTTTACTTACGAAGGTCACCAAAACAAAAAAAGAATAGGGCTTATTATTCTTATTCCTACATGTTCCCATTCCTTTAGGATGTTACTACGTATTTTGCTTGTGTTTAATCTTTCCCGATTCGAAATCATAATCGATTTATTGGATTCTCAATAGTGTTAGGTCAGAATCCCTTTTTGACTCTGCGCCATTGATTCCACTATTATTAGTGAAGAATAATGGAATAATTCCTTCGTATTTATAGAGATAGGGGACATAATTCACATGGATATAGTAAGTCTCGCTTGGGCTGCTTTAATGGTAGTCTTTACATTTTCCCTTTCACTCGTAGTGTGGGGAAGAAGTGGGCTCTAGAAGTACTACTAATTGAGTTGAGGAATCAAACCGTATCAATTGTTTTATAGATCGTTCTGCAACGCATTTTGAACTATTCAAAAGAATCTGCATTTCGAATCCCATTGGACTCCAATGGAGTAATCTAGGATATGAATCATACTCTTTCAATCAAAGAGATATTTCAGCGATTCCCGTGTTTGTATTTCGAAAAGAAAGGGATTCAGATGATTGGAAATTAATTCCAACCTAAAATTCTTCCGAAATTTTCTATTTCAATCAATGGAATGGGCTCTTACTATGTTTATAGATGGATACTGAGGAAGACCGGACCTTTTTTTTTGATTTCTTTCCCTCTTTACTCTTCAAAGAAGAAGTCGTTTTGTTAAGTGTATACGCACTTTCTATGAGAAATGATAGAGAGATAGTGGTTGTCTAACGAAAGACTATGTAATAATAAGATCTTGCCTCGGGCGAGTCACATATTGGACATTTACCGCCTGGTTTCTAATTTTAGAAAGGCGATTTATGCTTTATCGACTTATTTCATATCCTGGTTCGGGCGTTAAATAAAAACCGGTGGGGTTTCCTCTTCCTTATTAGTAAGGGGAAAGGAATTAGAATCCTAAGAGAAGAATTATTTCCGATTCATCGGAACAAATAGATGTAGCAAATTGGGTGTTATGTCAATTCCATACAATATATGGAATTAATATACACATATATGA